AGAAAAAAAAGTTTCCGCAAGGAGGGGGACTAAAACTAAAGAGGAAGAAGAGGTATTCACCGAAGAAGATCCTTCTCCTTCCCTTTTTTCGGAAGAAAGGGAGGATCCGGACAAAATCGATGAAAGGGAAGAGATCCGAGTGAACGGAAAGAAAAAAAAAAAAAGAAAAGATGAACTCCTGACTCTTCTTTTTGATTCATGGGTTGAAAACTCTCTTGTGATTCTTCTTTTTGATTCTAACAAATGGAATCGACCATCTCGTTATATAAAAAACAATCAATTTCAAAATGCTGTAAAAAATGAAATGTCACAATATTTTTTTTATACATGTCAAAGTGATGGAAAAGAAAGGATATCTTTTATGTATCCGCCGAGTTTGTCAACTTTTAAAGAAATAATAGAAAAAAAGATATCCTTTTTCACAACAGAAAAATTATTATCTGATCAATTGTATAATGATTGGAATTTGACCAATGATCTAAAACGGCTAAACAAAACTGACGAGTTTTTAAATAGAGTCAGAACTTTAGATAAAGAATCTTTTGATATAGGTATATTTGAACAAAAAACTCAATTGTGTAATGATGAAACTAAAAAAGAATATTTTCCTAAAAAATATGATCCGTTCTTATACGGGCCCTATCGTGGAAGAATCAAAAAAGGGTTTTCACCCCCTAGCATAAATCAAATATATATAAAAAAAAAAATGGGGGAATTTTGGATAAATAAGATTCATGCTCTACTTCTTACTAATGATTATCGCGAATTGAAACAAACAATAGACAAACTCAACAATAGTAGATCATTATTAACAAAAAAGAAGCTTTCTTTATTTCGATTTCGAGAACCCAAACATCAAACTATTCATTCAAATGTAGTTATAACTAAGTCCAGTGATCAAAGAAGTAGAAAAAGATCTATTGAAATAAAGGAAATAAGTAAAAAGGTCCCTCGATGGCCATACTACTTACTCGATGATTTGCAACTAGAGGAAGGAGAAACCGGCGAAGAAAGGGTAGAATTGGATTCTCAAATTCGTTTAAGAAAATACAAGTATATGGTCATTTTTGATGATAGCGAAGATTCTAATGAGCCTGATCCAGTAGGCGAAATCGCTTGGATACGTTATTTACCATACTCGGATTTTCGTCGAAATCTAATAAAAGGTTCTATGCGTGCCCAAAGGCGTAAAACGGTTACTTGCCAACTCTTCTATCAAGCAAAGGTGCATTCCCCTCTTTTTGTGGACAGAATAGACAGACGCCTTTTTTCTTTTGATAGTTTCGGACGGATGAAAGGAATTTTTCAAAATTTGATGTCTAAAAAAAGCAAAAAATTACAAATCTCTGATTATACAAAAGAAAAAAGAAAGGTTGAAAAATACCAAGACGAAGAGAGAATGCGAATGGAAATAGCAGAAGCTTGGGATAACATTACATATGCTCAAGCAGTAAGAGGTTTTTTATTAGTAGGCCAATCAATTCTTCGGAAATATATTCGATTGCCTTTATTAATAATAGCTAAGAATATTGCGCGTATTTTATTATTTCAAGGTCCCGAATGGTCCGAAGACTTCAAGGATTGGAATCGAGAAATGCATATTCGATGCACTTATAATGGTGTTGAATTATCCGACAAAGAATTTCCAAAAAACTGGTTAACAGACGGTATTCAGATAAAAATATTATTTCCTTTTTACCTGAAACCTTGGCACCGATCTAAGTTAAAACCCTTGAAAACACAGAAAGCGCAAAAAAATGATTTTTGTTTTTTAACAATTTTTGGACTGGAAACTGACCATCCTTTTGGTCCCCCTCGAAAACTAAAAGGGTCTTCATTTTTTGAACCTATTTTTAAAGAACTGAAAAAAAAAGTGAAAAAATTAAAAAATCAGTCTTTTATAGTTTTTAATGTTTTTAAAGAACGAGCAAAATTTCTTCGAAAGGTGTCAAAAGAAATAAAAAAATGGAGCATCAAAAACTACGAATTGGGTGAAACTAAAACCGACGATTCTATAATGAATAATCAGATGATTCGTGAATCACCTATTCAAATTCGATCTAGAGAATGGACAAATTTTTCACTGACAGAAAAAAAAATGAAAGATCTGACTGAGAGAACAAGTACAATCAACAAGAAACTAGAAAGAATTCTAAATGAGAAGAAAAATGGATTTCTAACTCAAGAAAAAAATATTCATTCTAATAAAAAAAGTTATCATAATAAAATATTAGAATCATTAAAAAAATTTTGTCAAATATTAAAAAGAAGAAATACTCGATTAATCCGTAAATTTGATTTTTTTATCAAATTTTTCATGGAAAAAATATACATAGATTTTTTTCTATGTATCATTAATATTGCAAGAACCAATGCACAACTTTTTATTGAATCAAGAAAAAAAATGATCGAGAAATCCATTTCCAATAAGAAAGAAAATGAAAAAAGAATTAAGAAAAGAAATACAAAAAAATTTCACTTTATTTTAACTAAAAAAAATTCCCTTGATAATATTCAAAATAAGAATTCAACAACTTTTTGTAACTCGTCCTCCTTCTCGCAAGCATATGTATTTTATAAAATATCGCAAACTCGAGTTATTAACTTCTATAAATTCAAGTCTATCCTTCAATATCATGGAACATCTCTTTTTCTTAAAAATGAAATAAAGGATTTTTTTCGGAAAGAGGGAATATTTCATTCTGGATTGAGACATAAAGACTTTTGGCATTCTGAAAGGAATCAATGGAAAAACTGGTTAAGGGGGCATTATCAATATGATTTCTCTCAGATTAGCTGGCTAAAATTAGTACCAGAAAAATGGCGAAATAAAGTCAATCGACACTGTATGACTCAAAAAAACGATTTTAACAAATGGGACTCATATGAAAAAGAAGGATTAATTCATGATGAAAAACAAAATGATTTCGAACCTGATTCATTACTGAATCAAGAATATAAAAAATCATCTAATTTTAAAAAACATCATAGACATGATTTTTTCTCATATAAATCTATTAATTATGAAGAGAAGAAAGACTCATATATTTATAGATCACCATTACAAATAAATAGTAAAGAAGAGATTTTTGATAATTACAAGATAGATAAACGCAAATTTTTTGATATGCCAGATGGGCTACCTATTTATAATTATCTAGGAGAAAATGATATTATGGCTGAGGAGAAATTTCCAGATAGAAAATTTTGTAGGTGGAAAATGATTGATTTTTGCCTTAGAAATAATAAGGTCGAGATTCATTACTGGGCCAATAGCGGCACCAAGAATAAGAATCAAAAAATGAAGAGGGGTCCTTTTTATTTACCAATTTCTAAAAATTCAAAAATCAACCGATTCAAAAAAAAAAGATCCTTCTTTGATTGGATGGAAATGAATGAGGAAATAGTAGGTCGTATTAGTTCGAATCCAGAACTAGAACTTTGGTTCTTCCCAGAATTTGTGCCACTATATAATGCATATAAGATTAAACCGGGGATCATACCAATAAAATTACTTCTTTTCAACTTTCATTTGAATGGAAATGAAAACATTAAGAAAAACATTACTGAAAGTAACCCTTTAATAGAATCAAATAAAAAAAAAAGAATTCTTAGATTCGAGAATGGAAATCAAGAAGAAAAAGATCCTCTAAACCAAGGGGAAGGGGCTCCTCTATCAGATGAAAATGGAGGTAGATCAGGCATAAAAAAACAACGTAGAAAAAAAAAGGCCAACATGAGCCCCGAAGCTATAGAGCTTTATTCCTTCCTAGAAAGTTTTTTGTATTTTCAATTGAGTTGGGAAAGGGTTGTAAATAAAAAAATGGTCAATAATATTAGAGCCTATTGTCTCCTGCTTAGATTGAGAAATCCAAAGGACGTTGCTATATCCTATCTTAAACGGGGAGAACTGACTGTGGATATTTGGACTCTAAAAAGGCGCACTCCTAGAGAATTAAGTACAAGCGGAGCATTGATTATCGAACCGACTTATCCTTATCCGTCTATAAAAAACGATGGACAATTGATTCTATATCAAACCATAGGTATTTTTTTGGTTCATAAGAATAAATACCTTCATAAGAATAAATACCAAAGGAATCAAAAATTTCGAGAATGGTTTGATAAGAATCAATTTGATGAATCCATTTTAAGACATCAAAAAATGACTCAAAATAGAGACAAAAATCATTATGATTTCTTTGTTCCTGAAACTCTTTTATCCCCTAAAGGCCGTAGAGAATTGCGAATTCTATATTTTTTAAACTCAAGGGATAGAAATGATATACATAGAAATCCGGTATTTTGCAATCAGGTAAAAAACTGTGGTCAAGTTTTAAATAGAGGCAAATATCTCGGTATCGATAAAAATAAACTAATTAAAATGAAGTTCTTTCTTTGGCCCAATTATCGACTAGAAGATTTAGCTTGTATGAATCGCTATTGGTTTAATACTCATAATGGCAGTCGTTTCAGTATGGTCAGGATACATATGTATCCACGGTTGAAAATTTGTTAGTTACAAGTCCATTTACATGAATTTTGCCATATATACATATATTATTAGGTAATAGAATAGGTCGGCTATATGAAAACAAATAGATAGACGCGAGGATTGTCTTACATTCCATCCTGAAAGAGGATACTAATTTAATGACATACATATTATCAATTAGATCTATAAATAAATGAACAAAATCTTCTTATCTTTTTTTTTATTTGTATAGGAATACAAAAAAAGATAAGAAGATTTTGTTCATTTATTTATTTTATAAAAAAAGTAGGAAGTTTATAATGAACTTAAGGTCATTCTGTATATCAAAATGACTAATATTATTATTACTGATTAATCAAATTCACATCAAAAAATTATAAAAGGGGATAAGATTTTGTTTTATGGTAAAAAATTCATTCATCTCAGTTATTTTTCAAGAAAAAAAAGAAGAAAAGCGGGGGTCTGTTGACTTTCAAATAGTAAGTTTCACCAATAAGATACGAAGACTTACTTCCCATTTGGAATTGCACAGAAAAGACTATTCATCTCAGAGAGGTCTACGAAAAATTCTGGGAAAACGTCAACGGCTGCTGTCTTACTTATCAAAGAAAAATCGAGTACGCTATAAAGAATTAATTAGTGAGTTGGATATTCGGGAGTTAAAAAATCGTTAATTTAAAAATTTTTACTTAGTTTTTTCATTTATTGGATCTTGAGAATTTTGATAAACTTCTTTTCGTTTTCAGCAATTCATGTAAGAATGAATCGAGGAAAAACTTATGAATAGACCAGCTACAGAAAGAGACCTTATGATAGTCAATATGGGACCTCACCACCCATCAATGCACGGCGTTCTTCGTCTCATCGTTACCCTAGACGGTGAAAATGTTGTTGACTGCGAACCAATATTAGGTTATTTACACAGAGGAATGGAAAAAATTGCGGAAAACCGAACAATTATACAATTTTTACCTTATGTAACACGTTGGGATTATTTAGCTACTATGTTCACAGAAGCAATAACCGTAAATGGACCAGAACAATTGGGAAATATTCAAGTGCCTAAAAGAGCGAGCTATATCAGAGTCATTATGTTGGAGTTAAGTCGTCTAGCTTCTCATCTCTTATGGCTTGGACCTTTTATGGCGGATATTGGCGCACAGACCCCTTTTTTCTATATTTTCAGAGAAAGAGAATTAGTATATGATCTATTCGAAGCTGCGACTGGGATGAGAATGATGCATAATTATTTTCGTATCGGAGGAGTAGCAGCCGACCTGCCTTATGGCTGGATAGATAAATGTTTGGATTTCTGCGATTATTTTTTAACAGGAGTTGTTGAATATCAAAAACTTATTACGCGAAATCCCATTTTTTTAGAACGAGTTGAAGGAGTAGGCATTATTAGTGGAGAAGAAGCAATAAATTGGGGTTTATCCGGACCGATGCTACGAGCATCTGGAATACAATGGGATCTTCGTAAAGTTGATCATTACGAGTGTTACGACGAATTTCATTGGGAAATCCAGTGGCAAAAAGAAGGAGACTCATTAGCTCGTTATTTAGTCCGAATCAGTGAAATGACGGAATCCATAAAAATAATTCAACAGGCCCTGGAATTCCTTCCAGGAGGTCCCTATGAGAATTTAGAAATCCGATGCTTTGATAGAGAAAGGGATCCAGAATGGAATGATTTTGAATATCGATTCATTAGTAAAAAACCTTCTCCCACATTTGAATTGCCGAAGCAAGAACTTTATGCGAGAGTTGAAGCCCCAAAGGGAGAATTGGGAATTTTTCTAATAGGGGACAAAAGTTGTTTTCCTTGGAGATGGAAAATTCGCCCGCCGGGTTTTATCAATTTGCAAATTCTTCCTCAGTTAGTTAAAGGAATGAAATTGGCTGATATTATGACGATACTAGGTAGCATAGATATCATTATGGGAGAAGTTGATCGTTGAAATGATAGTTTATACAACAGAAATAGAAGTACAAGATATTAATTCTTTTTCCAGATTGGAATTTTTCAAAGAGGTCTATGAAATCGTATGGATCTTTGTCCCTATTTTGACTCTTGTATTGGGGATCACGGTAGGCGTACTGGTAATTGTATGGTTAGAAAGAGAGATATCCGCAGGAATACAACAACGTATTGGGCCTGAATACGCCGGTCCTTTGGGAATTCTTCAAGCTCTAGCAGATGGGACAAAACTGCTTTTCAAAGAGAATCTTTTTCCAGCTAGAGGAAATACCCGTTTATTCAGTATTGGACCATCTATAGCAGTCATATCAATTTTACTAAGTTTTTTAGTAATTCCTTTTAGCTATCATCTTGTTTTAGCTGATCTCAATATCGGTATTTTTTTATGGATTGCCATTTCAAGTATTGCCCCTGTTGGCCTTCTTATGTCAGGATACGGATCGAATAATAAATATTCCTTTTTAGGTGGTTTACGAGCTGCTGCTCAATCGATTAGTTATGAAATACCATTAACTTTATGTGTTTTATCAATATCTCTACGTGCGATTCGTTGAAATACAAACTTTTCTTTCTTTTCCCTATTCATTCTTTTCTTTCGCTTTAGAAAACAAGTTGAACGAATTGAATAGATATTATTTATTATCCTTTTGGTTGATAAAGTAAATTAGATAGTTATATATGAGTGAAAGAAAGCAGCTTATAAATTTGCAGTAAAAAAAATGGAGTCTCATTTCCTATGTACAAGACAAGAGTTAAGTGGAAATAAACATAAGCGGAAGAGGTCCTTTACCCCAAGACTGGTTGATTAGACAACCCAGCTTGAAGCGGGCTCAAAAGATCAACCGTATGGCCTTTTCACTATCCTTTGTATGAATTACCTACCATACATGTATTATCAAACGAAACGGGCGATTGAACAAAAAATGAGTGGATGATTAGGAACACAAAAATGCACAAAGGATTAGTAATGGAGATTATGGAAATTCTCTAAAAAGATATTTCTGCATAACATAAAAAGAATACTAATTGGGGCTTTAAATTGGTAGAAATGATAAGGCAGTACTTCCCGCGATTCCGATCCAGAGTATGCTCCTATCCACCCATTAAAGCAATGACTATCAGGAACGAAATAATCCTTTATTTTTGATTTTAGTTTTAGCCCCTTCTCTTATATTGGTTTTATAAGAAAGAAGAATAGGAACGAAAAACAAACAAGAAAAAAAAAAAGAAATCTTTTTTATTCCGTCTTTTTCATATATTTAGCATAGATTTAGAGAGATATAATTTGTCTCATGATTCATTAGCTAATGTAACGTCTAATTCCTTTTCGTAATCGAAAATGATGGGTTGAAATAAACTATTTATTGATATTTCTGAAAGGAGTTTTTTATTTAAGGATTAAGTTATTACTCAACAAAGTCAAATTATTAACGGGTGAGATCAATTCGGAAGCGCCTTTATTTATTATTATTTTAGAGTATAGCAGACGGAATTCCATTGGTATAATTTTGGACCCTCAAATAGATTTTGACTCTTTCTATTCTACAACCATAGCTAGCTAAATAGTAAATAATACTGATCTGGTCCTTAGATTTTTTTTGACCCACGAGGAGCCGTATGAGGCGAAAACCTCATGTACGGTTCTGGAATAGCGGTGGGAACAGTGATGTTATCACCGACTATGATTATCTAACAGTTCAAGTACAGTTGATATAGTTGAGGCGCAGTCAAAATATGGTTTTTGGGGATGGAATTTGTGGCGTCAGCCTATAGGATTTATCGTTTTTCTAATTTCTGCCCTAGCCGAATGCGAGAGATTACCCTTTGATTTACCAGAAGCGGAGGAAGAATTAGTAGCAGGTTATCAAACCGAATATTCGGGTATCAAATTTGGTTTATTTTATGTTGCTTCCTATCTAAATCTATTACTTTCTTCGTTATTTGTAACGGTTCTTTACTTGGGTGGTTGGAATATTTCCATTCCATACATATTTGTTCCTGAGCTATTTGAAATAAATAAAGTGGATGGAATCTTTGGAACTACAATTGGTATCTTTATTACATTAGCTAAAACTTATTTGTTCTTGTTTATTTCTATCACAACAAGATGGACTTTACCTAGGTTAAGAATGGACCAACTTTTAAATCTTGGATGGAAATTTCTTTTACCAATCTCTCTCGGTAATCTATTATTAACAACCTCTTTTCAACTTTTTTCACTGTAAATAGCAAACAATAGACTTGGTTCAAGTTCAAACAAGAGAAAGAAACGAAGATAAAACTATTCATATAGATTCCTGATATGTTCCCTATGGTAACTGGGTTCATGAATTATGGTCAACAAACAGTACGAGCAGCAAGGTACATTGGTCAAAGTTTCATGATTACCTTATCCCACGCAAATCGTTTGCCTGTAACTATTCAATATCCTTATGAAAAATTAATCACATCGGAGCGTTTCCGTGGCCGAATCCATTTCGAATTTGATAAATGTATTGCTTGTGAAGTATGTGTTCGTGTATGTCCTATAGATCTGCCTGTTGTTGATTGGAAATTTGAAACTGATATTCGAAAAAAACGATTACTTAATTACAGTATTGATTTCGGAATTTGTATATTTTGTGGTAACTGCGTTGAGTATTGTCCAACAAATTGTTTATCGATGACTGAAGAATATGAACTTTCTACTTACGACCGTCACGAGTTGAATTATAATCAAATTGCTTTGGGCCGTTTACCAATGTCAGTAATTGATGATTATACAATTCGAACAATTTTGAATTCGCCTCAAAGAAAAACTGAGTAGGTAACCGCCCTATTCTATTAAATAAAGAGAAATTACCAATTCTTAAGGTTCCGTTTTTTTGGTTTAAATTAAAAGAATGAGATAAGGTCTTTCTCTTTGTTTGGCCAATAATGAAAAATTCAACTAGAAATTCATTGGTTGATGAGAATTTCGACTTTTTTATTAAAAATCTATCAATAGAGTCGTAATTTTTTCGAAAAATAGACTTTCAAAAAATATCCTTATTCTTAATTTCATTTCTTAATTTAAGAAAATAAAAGAATCAAAAAAGAAACTGTCCAACAATTGTACCCATATCATACCTAATAGATTAGAATTGAATTCAATTAGGAACCTATCATAAAATGAAAATCAAAAAACCTTTAGTTTTTTCCCGGTCGGGTCAATACGATCATGAAAAGCATTTCAATTTATCTCCTATTTTACATATAATGGATTTGCCTGGACCAATACACGATTTTCTTATAGTTTTACTGGGATCGGGTCTTATATTAGGGGGACTGGGAGTAGTATTACTTACCAATCCAATTTATTCTGCCTTTTCGTTGGGATTGGTTCTTGTTTGTATATCCTTATTCTATATTCTTTCAAATTCTCATTTTGTAGCCGCTGCCCAGCTCCTTATTTATGTAGGAGCCATAAATGTTTTAATCATATTTGCTGTCATGTTCATGAATGGTTCAGAATATTACAAGGATTTGAATCTGTCGATCGTTGGGGATGGGGTTACTTCACTGGTTTGTACAAGTATTCTTCTTTCGCTAATTACTACTATTTTCGATACGTCATGGTACGGGATTATTTGGACTACAAGATCAAACCAACTTATAGAACAAGATTTGATAAGTAATAGTCAACAAATTGGAATTCATTTATCAACAGATTTTTTTCTTCCGTTTGAACTGATTTCAATAATTCTTTTAGTTGGTTTGATAGGCGCAATTGCTGTGGCTCGTCAGTAATAAATCGTTATAACTAGCAACAGCAAACAATCCAAATTTCACTTTCTTCTATGTTATCCCACCTATTTCACAAAAATTCTATTTGAATACTGTTCATGTCTAAAAGGGAGATTCTTTTATTTGATCTATTTTCAATACATTCTTTTGTTCCGTACTTGTTTTGTTCTATTCTAGTCAATCTCGAATCTGTTGAATTTTTGTTCATATTGAAATGAACCGACATTGATAAGGAGTTGGTCAATGATGCTCGAACATGTACTTGTTTTGAGTGCCTATTTATTTTCTATCGGTATTTATGGATTAATCACGAGTCGAAACATGGTTAGGGCTCTTATGTGTCTTGAACTTATATTGAATGCAGTTAATATCAATTTTGTAACATTTTCTGATTTTTTTGATAGTCGCCAGTTAAAGGGAGATATTTTCTCAATTTTTGTTATAGCTATTGCAGCCGCTGAAGCAGCTATTGGGTTGGCTATTGTTTCGTCAATTTATCGTAACAGAAAATCAACGCGTATCAATCAATCAACTTTATTGAATAAGTAGGAATAATAATCAAAATTAGAATATCCACCAATTTGAATTAGCATGTAGAATATGTTAGAATCTAGATTCTATTTACGAAAACGTAATAAATCAAAGTATCTTAGCCACTTCTCATGAGCTGATCCAGAAGTCCATTGATTAGAAAATTTCTGGTAAATCGTTGATTCATCTGGCGTTTAAATATATGATTCATTTACAAGTTTACTAGATCGAAATTTGATAACGTTCAAAAATTCATAGATCCCATGTCACATTCAGTAAAAATTTATGATACATGCATAGGGTGTACCCAATGTGTCCGAGCGTGCCCCACCGATGTGTTAGAAATGATACCTTGGGATGGATGCAAAGCTAAACAAATTGCTTCCGCCCCAAGAACAGAAGACTGTGTTGGTTGTAAGAGATGTGAATCTGCCTGTCCAACGGATTTCTTGAGTGTTCGAGTTTATTTATGGCATGAAACAACTCGAAGTATGGGTCTAGCTTATTGATATGTTCCGTAAAACCCACTTGAATACATTTTGAATACATTTTCTTTTTTTACTGAAAAACCCGTACTCAAAAAAAAAAAAGAATAAAGATTCTATTTTCGAGCGCGGGTTTTTCTGGTCCAAATGTATCTTGTCTTTACCACGAATTATTTTCCTTGGTTAACAATAATTGTAGTTTTGCCAATATCTGCGGGCTCTTTAATTTTCTTTCTTCCTCATAGAGGAAATAAGCTAATTAGGTGGTATACCATTTCTATATCCACCTTAGAACTACTTCTAATGACCTATGTATTTTGTTATCATTTCCAATTGGACGATCCATTAATCCAGCTGGCGGAAGATTATAAATGGATCAATTTTTTTGATTTTTACTGGAGATTGGGAATAGATGGACTTTCTATAGGACCTATTTTACTGACAGGATTTATCACAACTTTAGCTACTTTAGCGGCTTGGCCAGTTACTCGGGATTCCCGACTATTCCATTTCCTGATGTTAGCAATGTACAGTGGTCAAATAGGATCATTTTCTTCTCGAGACCTTTTGCTTTTTTTCATCATGTGGGAGTTAGAATTAATTCCTGTTTATCTACTTCTATCTATGTGGGGGGGAAAGAAACGTCTGTATTCAGCTACAAAGTTTATTTTGTACACTGCGGGAGGTTCCTTTTTTCTATTAGTAGGGGTTTTGGGTATCGGTTTATATGGTTCTAATGAACCAACATTCAATTTTGAAACATTAGCTAATCAATCGTATCCTCTCGCACTGGAAATAATATTCTATATTGGATTTCTTATTGCTTTTGCTGTCAAATCACCGATTATACCCTTACATACATGGTTACCAGACACCCATGGGGAGGCACATTATAGTACTTGTATGCTTCTAGCCGGAATCTTATTAAAAATGGGAGCATATGGATTAGTTCGGATCAATATGGAATTATTACCCCATGCTCATTCTATATTTTCTCCCTGGTTGATGATAGTAGGCACAATGCAAATAATTTATGCAGCTTCAACATCTCTTGCTCAACGTAATTTAAAAAAAAGAATAGCCTATTCCTCTGTATCTCATATGGGTTTCATAATTATAGGAATTGGCTCTATAACCGATACGGGACTCAACGGAGCCTTTTTACAAATAATATCTCATGGATTTATTGGCGCTGCACTTTTTTTCTTGGCAGGAACGAGTTATGATAGAATACGTCTTGTTTATCTCGACGAAATGGGCGGAATGGCTCTTCCAATTCCAAAAATGTTTACGATGTTCAGTATCTTATCGATGGCTTCTCTTGCATTACCGGGCATGAGTGGTTTTGTTGCAGAATTGATAGTCTTTTTTGGAATAATTAGCAGTCAAAAATATTTTTTAATGCCAAAAATATTAATTATTTTTGTAATGGCAATTGGAATGATATTAACTCCTATTTATTTATTATCTATGTTACGTCAAATATTCTACGGATACAAGCTATTTAATGCTCCAAACTCCTATTTTTTTGATTCTGGACCAAGAGAGTTATTTGTTTCGATCTCTATCTTTCTACCCGTAATAGGTATTGGTATTTATCCGGATTTCGTTTTATCACTATCGGGTGAGAAAGTCGAAGCTATTCTAGCTAATTATTTTTATAGATAGGTTTTAGGAATAAAAAAAAGAAATCCTATTTAAAATGATTTTGAAAATGATTTGCTTTACAATTGAAAAAGGTGAAAAAAAAATGATTTTTTCTGTTCTTAGGTTTCATTTTTTTTTTAAGTTGAGTAAAAAAGAAAGAAAAAGTAAAAATCAAATTGAATTTGAATCAGATATGTTTGGCCTTTGTGAGAACCTTTTGAATCAAGTACAAGTAGCGGAGTGATTCAAAAGGTTCTTTTCTTGGCGGCTTACATTAAGTTTTCTTATGTATATTATATGCTGTCCTATGTTTGTATTTGTTCTGCTTTTTCATTCAATTCGATGTTAATGGAAATGAACCATAGCTATGTAAACCTATTCCTAATAGATTGACTCCAAAATAGCATATCCAAATTATAAGAAAGCCCGCGGAAGCCACAATTGCAGAATTTACACCTTCCAAATTTTGATTTGTTCGGGTATGTAAATAAATCGCGAATATGGTCCAAGTAATAAATGCCCAAGTTTCCTTGGGATCCCAATTCCAATATGATCCCCATGCCTCATTAGCCCATACTGCTCCCGAAAGAATCCCTATGGTTAAAAAGAGAAACCCGAGACTAATAATACGATAACTCCAATAATCCAATTGTTGAACCAATTGATACCTGTAATAATTTCGAGAATAAATAAAATAAGTGTTTAGTAAAACATTCTTTCTCTCATCCAGGTATTTCATTTCCCCAAAGGAAAATGCCGTATTTAATAAAATATTGCTTTTGCTAAAAATCTTTATGACTTTTCGAAATGTAATGACTAGAAGGGCTACTGATAATAATGATCCACATAAAAGAGCTGCATAGCCAAATACCATCATACTTACGTGCATCATTAACCACTGGGATTGGAGAGCAGGTACTAATAGCGCGGATTGATGCATTTTGGTTAAAAGACCCGAAGTAACAAAGCCTTGGGTAAAAATAGCACTTGATGCGGTTATTGCACTTAAAGCATTTTTATGCTTTTTAAAATGAAAATAGGAAACCATATGAATAATGGAGAAACTCCATGAAAGAAAGATTAATGATTCATATAAATTACTTAATGGAAAATGCCCCGAATAAATCCAACGAGTGACTAATAATCCTGTTATACAGAAAAGGGTGGCTATCATACCCCTTTCTGATGAATCATATAGTCCTACGACTTCATCGACTAATAAAGTTAAAAAATGAATTGTAATTACAATTGAAACGATCGAAAAGGATATATGAGTTAATATATGTTCTAAAATTGAAAAAATCATAAAATAAAGATTATGAAAAAAGGAGAAGAGAAGGTTTCTCGATTATTATTATATGGAATGGAAATTCGGAATTTATTTTATTATAGGATTTATATTATACCTTTTTTATAAGACGCTATGCCGCCACTCGGACTCGAACCGAGATGCTCTAGCACTGCTTCCTAAGAGCAGCGTGTCTACCAATTTCACCATAGCGGCTTGCTCAAAATAATAATAACTCATGTTTTATTCATATTCAACCGTCGAGATTGAATGAAGGGGTCAATCCAATGCAATATTTATTTTGTAGGAAGCTTTAAAATTGATGAATAAAAACAGGTTTCATTTCAATAGAAGTTTGAGGGTTAAAAAAAGAATCTTTATTATCCTTTTTTTATTTAATTCAAAATTTCTAGTTTCTAAATTTCTAAAGTAAAGTAGCAAGAACGGAAGTTTTGTAGTTCCTGTTTTACTAAAATCGAACTTTTTCGTTCTAACTAAAAAACTAAAAAGTTGTGACTTCCATTCATGAATAGAGCTCAAAATGTTCTTTATCATTTCCGTTTGTTAATAATTCATTTTTATTTACATATAATATGATTTTTATGAATGAATCACTGAATAAAAAAGATGGTTTTGAGTATCACAATTTAAACTTAAACATGGCATCTACAGATTTCAAAGGATTTAAAAAAATTTATGTAATTTGCATAGCTTTGGATTGTCGTAAATATGTCTAATGTAAAAAAGTTTAGATTCCTATCATAATTGGGCCATCCTTTAAAATAAAAAAAAAAGGATTTCTAATTTAGAATTCGAAAAAAATGACTTGCTTCATCTTCCCATACAAACATAGGATTTTTTTATCACTTTAAATTGAGGCATTATTTGTGTATCCACTAAATAGGAAAAGGTCTCTTTCCCAATTGGGTTTATGGGAAGGATATAAAATAATTCAGAGTAATACTACTTTAGATTCAGAAAGTTACAAAATGAAAACTTCATCAATTAGTTTCAAGAACCCATTGATTTTGACTAAACTAAGGATCTTATATATCTTCTGCTATAATAATAATAAATTATAGATAATAAATACGATATAGAAAATAGAAATAAAACACTAACAAGTTATTATAATACACAAATAGGAATAGGCGATGGGGAAATAAGAATCCCCCACCCCGAAAAAAAAAGAAAAGATGAACTCAACTAATTACAAAATTTTTCAAAAATGAAACGTAAATTACTGCTAAAAAAAGAAGTACATAAAAAAAAAATAATAATAGATAAGAAGAAATGCGACCTCCCCCTACATATTTAAGAGTTTCTCCTTTTAAAAAACAGGAAATACCTAACCCATTTAAAATTCCATCGATTGTTTGCCTATCGAAAAAATAAATTAGTTCAGATAATCGTCTTATAGTTTTTGTTAAGAACGTATCATAAAAACTATCTAAATAAGCACAATTATATGACCAATTATATAAAAAATTGATTATTTTGTCCCAAATTTTTCTATTAGGTGCTCTTTTCACAAAAAAATTAAAGAAGTTGAAATTTTGTAAAGACGAATAAAAAGGATTATATAAAAAAAAAGCTATAAATATTCCAAAAAAAGCTATACTGACTGAAAAAATTCCATTTGTGAAAAATTCATACCAAGTCACCGAACCCTTTGAATTTTGATGTAAAAGATCAATAGCTGGAGTTAACAATTTAGATAATATATCTAAATGAATTTCTTGTTGATTGAAAGGAATTCCTATAACTCCAATAAAGAGAGTAAATATAACTAATAAAAGAATAGGAAATAGCATAGTATTATCCGATTCATGAGGATAATAAAAAATTTTATTAGATTCAAAATAAGTAATAGTCAAAAGAGCCCTACTTTTTACTTTACTCCAAATTTCATACGGCTTCTTCCAAAACAAAAAAGTCTGTTGGTTATTATTAGTTGTTAATAAAGAGAATAAAGGAAAATTTATGTTAATAGTTTTTTCCTCTTGTTTACCCCATAATTTTATTTTATAAAATAAACTACTTTTTTTTCCACTGTAATTTTGAAAATGAATATTCAAATGTCCCTGAAAAATAAGTAAATAGATGCGAAACATATAAAATGCCGTTAATCCAGCTGTGAACCAAGCTATTAATGCAAAAAGCGACGAATACGTCCAACTATCATTCAGAATTTCGTCTTTTGACCAAAAACAGGCAAGAGGCGGAATACCACAAAGAGAAAGCGTTCCTACTAAAAAAGCCGTTTTTGTAATTGGCACATGTTTTTTTAAACCGCCCATACAAACAAGATTCTGGCTTTTATACGGGTAATATCCAACAACAGCTTCCATTGAATGAATAATCGATCCAGATCCTAAAAACAACAATGCTTTCGAATAAGCATGAGTAATCAAATGATATAAAGCGCCTCGATAAGATCCCATGCCCAAAGCTAACATCATATAACCCAATTGAGACATTGTAGAATAGGCTAAGCCTCTCTTAATATCTTTTTGAGCAACAGCTAAAGTAGCCCCCAAGAGTACTGTTACTATGCCTATTAAAGATATTAGGTTCATTATTGAAGGTATAAATATAAAAATAGGTAGAAAGCGTGCTACAAGAAAAATCCCCGCCGCTACCATAGTGGCAGCGTGGATAAGAGCCGAAATAGGAGTCGGTCCTTCCATAGCATCAGGCAACCATACATGAAGGGGAAATTGCGCAGATTTAGCAACTGCCCCACCAAATAAAAGAAAGGCACATAAAGTAAGAACCAAAAACTGACCCTGATTATTTGAAATCAAAATAAAGTTATTGAATAGTTCGAACAAATCTTGAAATTCAAAACTGCCTATTATCCAATAAAGGCCTAAGATTCCTAATAATAATCCGAAATCGCCTATACGATTAGTTACAAATGCTTTTTGACAAGCAATTGCTGCAAGGGGTCGTGTGAACCAAAAACCTATTAATAGATAAGAACACATTCCAACCAGTTCCCAAAAAATATAAATTTGTATCAAATTAGAACTAGTAACCAATCCCAACATTGAGGTATTGAACAAACCCAGATAAGCAAAAAATCTCAAATATCCCTGATCATGAGACATATAATTGTCACTATAAATGAGAACGAAAATTCCAACAGTAGTTATTAATATTAACATAATGGAAGTAAGTGAATCAAAAAAGTATCCGAACTCAAAAGATAAATCATTATCGATCGCCCAAGACCATACATAGTGATAGGTAGAACTTCTATTAATTTGTTGAATAGATAGATCAAGCGAAAAAAGCATGACTATACTTAATAATAAAATACTGGGAAAAGACCACATACGCCGAAGGTTTTTTGTTGAGGTCGGAAAAAACAGAAGTCCTACTCCCATTAAAATAGGAATAGAAAGTGGGATCAAAGGTATGATCCATGAATATTGATATGTATACTCCATAAAAAGTTTTTTTCTTACTTAATTTTTTTTCTTTCTGATTCTCTATCTCTTATTCTTAACTTAAAAAAGGATAAAAAAAATGCGTCATTTCTTTTTTTTTTTTTCTTTATACTTACTTCATTTATGAATAAACTTTCTATGAGTCAATTTGGATTTTGGAACAAACAGTTTGAGTCTTGCCAATAAATCAGATTTACGCTTATTTTATATAATAAAGTATTTGATAGTTTTCTTTCCGTTCTTTCCATATTATGATTAATATAACGAAAAGATTTATGAAAAATAAAATTTATTTTTTTTTAAGTCTATTTTCTAAAAATTGAAACTCAAAAGTATAGAAGAATTAAAAATGAGAAGAATAAAATGAAGTAAAGCTTTTTTTTTTAAATGTCTTTCACATACTACTATAGTACTAGTACTAAATTATTTTTTTGTTCGAATGGCAGTTCCAAAAAAACGTACTTCTATATCAAAAAAGCGTATTCGTAATAATATTTGGAAAAAGAAAGGGTATCGGGCAGCCTTGAAAGTTTTTTCATTAGCAAAATCTCTTTTTACGGGAAATTCAAAAAGTTTTTTTCTATCTCAAAAAAATAATAAAACACTTGAATAATTTTTATGTACTTCTTTTTTTAGCAGTAATTTACGTTTCATTTTTGAAAAATTTTGTAATTAGTTGAGTTCATCTTTTCTTTTTTTTTCGGGGTGGGGGATTCTTATTTCCCCATCGCCTATTCCTATTTGTGTATTATAATAACTTGTTAGTGTTTTATTTCTATTTTCTATATCGTATTTATTATCTATAATTTATTATTATTATAGCAGAAGATATATAAGATCCTTAGTTTAGTCAAAATCAATGGGTTCTTGAAACTAATTGATGAAGTTTTCATTTTGTAACTTTCTGAATCTAAAGTAGTATTACTCTGAATTATTTTATATCCTTCCCATAAACCCAATTGGGAAAGAGACCTTTTCCTATTTAGTGGATACACAAATAATGCCTCAATTTAAAGTGATAAAAAAATCCTATGTTTGTATGGGAAGATGAAGCAAGTCATTTTTTTCGAATTCTAAATTAGAAATCCTTTTTTTTTTATTTTAAAGGATGGCCCAATTATGATAGGAATCTAAACTTTTTTACATTAGACATATTTACGACAATCCAAAGCTATGCAAATTACATAAATTTTTTTAAATCCTTTGAAATCTGTAGATGCCATGTTTAAGTTTAAATTGTGATACTCAAAACCATCTTTTTTATTCAGTGATTCATTCATAAAAATCATATTATATGTAAATAAAAATGAATTATTAACAAACGGAAATGATAAAGAACATTTTGAGCTCTATTCATGAATGGAAGTCACAACTTTTTAGTTTTTTAGTTAGAACGAAAAAGTTCGATTTTAGTAAAACAGGAACTACAAAACTTCCGTTCTTGCTACTTTACTTTAGAAATTTAGAAACTAGAAATTTTGAATTAAATAAAAAAAGGATAATAAAGATTCTTTTTTTAACCCTCAAACTTCTATTGAAATGAAACCTGTTTTTATTCATCAATTTTAAAGCTTCCTACAAAATAAATATTGCATTGGATTGACCCCTTCATTCAATCTCGACGGTTGAATATGAATAAAACATGAGTTATTATTATTTTGAGCAAGCCGCTATGGTGAAATTGGTAGACACGCTGCTCTTAGGAAGCAGTGCTAGAGCATCTCGGTTCGAGTCCGAGTGGCGGCATAGCGTCTTATAAAAAAGGTATAATATAAATCCTATAATAAAATAAATTCCGAATTTCCATTCCATATAATAATAATCGAGAAACCTTCTCTTCTCCTTTTTTCATAATCTTTATTTTATGATTTTTTCAATTTTAGAACATATATTAACTCATATATCCTTTTCGATCGTTTCAATTGTAATTACAATTCATTTTTTAACTTTATTAGTCGATGAAGTCGTAGGACTATATGATTCATCAGAAAGGGGTATGATAGCCACCCTTTTCTGTATAACAGGATTATTAGTCACTCGTTGGATTTATTCGGGGCATTTTCCATTAAGTAATTTATATGAATCATTAATCTTTCTTTCATGGAGTTTCTCCATTATTCATATGGTTTCCTATTTTCATTTTAAAAAGCATAAAAATGCTTTAAGTGCAATAACCGCATCAAGTGCTATTTTTACCCAAGGCTTTGTTACTTCGGGTCTTTTAACCAAAATGCATCAATCCGCGCTATTAGTACCTGCTCTCCAATCCCAGTGGTTAATGATGCACGTAAGTATGATGGTATTTGGCTATGCAGCTCTTTTATGTGGATCATTATTATCAGTAGCCCTTCTAGTCATTACATTTCGAAAAGTCATAAAGATTTTTAGCAAAAGCAATATTTTATTAAATACGGCATTTTCCTTTGGGGAAATGAAATACCTGGATGAGAGAAAGAATGTTTTACTAAACACTTATTTTATTTATTCTCGAAATTATTACAGGTATCAATTGGTTCAACAATTGGATTATTGGAGTTATCGTATTATTAGTCTCGGGTTTCTCTTTTTAACCATAGGGATTCTTTCGGGAGCAGTATGGGCTAATGAGGCATGGGGATCATATTGGAATTGGGATCCCAAGGAAACTTGGGCATTTATTACTTGGACCATATTCGCGATTTATTTACATACCCGAACAAATCAAAATTTGGAAGGTGTAAATTCTGCAATTGTGGCTTCCGCGGGCTTTCTTATAATTTGGATATGCTATTTTGGAGTCAATCTATTAGGAATAGGTTTACATAGCTATGGTTCATTTCCATTAACATCGAATTGAATGAAAAAGCAGAACAAATACAAACATAGGACAGCATATAATATACATAAGAAAACTTAATGTAAGCCGCCAAGAAAAGAACCTTTTGAATCACTCCGCTACTTGTACTTGATTCAAAAGGTTCTCACAAAGGCCAAACATATCTGATTCAAATTCAATTTGATTTTTACTTTTTCTTTCTTTTTTACTCAACTTAAAAAAAAAATGAAACCTAAGAACAGAAAAAATCATTTTTTTTTCACCTTTTTCAATTGTAAAGCAAATCATTTTCAAAATCATTTTAAATAGGATTTCTTTTTTTTATTCCTAAAACCTATCTATAAAAATAATTAGCTAGAATAGCTTCGACTTTCTCACCCGATAGTGATAAAACGAAATCCGGATAAATACCAATACCTATTACGGGTAGAAAGATAGAGATCGAAACAAATAACTCTCTTGGTCCAGAATCAAAAAAATAGGAGTTTGGAGCATTAAATAGCTTGTATCCGTAGAATATTTGACGTAACATAGATAATAAATAAATAGGAGTTAATATCATTCCAATTGCCATTACAAAAATAATTAATATTTTTGGCATTAAAAAATATTTTTGACTGCTAATTATTCCAAAAAAGACTATCAATTCTGCAACAAAACCACTCATGCCCGGTAATGCAAGAGAAGCCATCGATAAGATACTGAACATCGTAAACATTTTTGGAATTGGAAGAGCCATTCCGCCCATTTCGTCGAGATAAACAAGACGTATTCTATCATAACTCGTTCCTGCCAAGAAAAAAAGTGCAGCGCCAATAAATCCATGAGATATTATTTGTAAAAAGGCTCCGTTGAGTCCCGTATCGGTTATAGAGCCAATTCCTATAATTATGAAACCCATATGAGATACAGAGGAATAGGCTATTCTTTTTTTTAAATTACGTTGAGCAAGAGATGTTGAAGCTGCATAAATTATTTGCATTGTGCCTACTATCATCAACCAGGGAGAAAATATAGAATGAGCATGGGGTAATAATTCCATATTGATCCGAACTAATCCATATGCTCCCATTTTTAATAAGATTCCGGCTAGAAGCATACAAGTACTATAATGTGCCTCCCCATGGGTGTCTGGTAACCATGTATGTAAGGGTATAATCGGTGATTTGACAGCAAAAGCAATAAGAAATCCAATATAGAATATTATTTCCAGTGCGAGAGGATACGATTGATTAGCTAATGTTTCAAAATTGAATGTTGGTTCATTAGAACCATATAAACCGATACCCAAAACCCCTACTAATAGAAAAAAGGAACCTCCCGCAGTGTACAAAATAAACTTTGTAGCTGAATACAGACGTTTCTTTCCCCCCCACATAGATAGAAGTAGATAAACAGGAATTAATTCTAACTCCCACATGATGAAAAAAAGCAAAAGGTCTCGAGAAGAAAATGATCCTATTTGACCACTGTACATTGCTAACATCAGGAAATGGAATAGTCGGGAATCCCGAGTAACTGGCCAAGCCGCTAAAGTAGCTAAAGTTGTGATAAATCCTGTCAGTAAAATAGGTCCTATAGAAAGTCCATCTATTCCCAATCTCCAGTAAAAATCAAAAAAATTGATCCATTTATAATCTTCCGCCAGCTGGATTAATGGATCGTCCAATTGGAAATGATAACAAAATACATAGGTCATTAGAAGTAGTTCTAAGGTGGATATAGAAATGGTATACCACCTAATTAGCTTATTTCCTCTATGAGGAAGAAAGAAAATTAAAGAGCCCGCAGATATTGGCAAAACTACAATTATTGTTAACCAAGGAAAATAATTCGTGGTAAAGACAAGATACATTTGGACCAGAAAAACCCGCGCTCGAAAATAGAATCTTTATTCTTTTTTTTTTTTGAGTACGGGTTTTTCAGTAAAAAAAGAAAATGTATTCAAAATGTATTCAAGTGGGTTTTACGGAACATATCAATAAGCTAGACCCATACTTCGAGTTGTTTCATGCCATAAATAAACTCGAACACTCAAGAAATCCGTTGGACAGGCAGATTCACATCTCTTACAACCAACACAGTCTTCTGTTCTTGGGGCGGAAGCAATTTGTTTAGCTTTGCATCCATCCCAAGGTATCATTTCTAACACATCGGTGGGGCACGCTCGGACACATTGGGTACACCCTATGCATGTATCATAAATTTTTACTGAATGTGACATGGGATCTATGAATTTTTGAACGTTATCAAATTTCGATCTAGTAAACTTGTAAATGAATCATATATTTAAACGCCAGATGAATCAACGATTTACCAGAAATTTTCTAATCAATGGACTTCTGGATCAGCTCATGAGAAGTGGCTAAGATACTTTGATTTATTACGTTTTCGTAAATAGAATCTAGATTCTAACATATTCTACATGCTAATTCAAATTGGTGGATATTCTAATTTTGATTATTATTCCTACTTATTCAATAAAGTTGATTGATTGATACGCGTTGATTTTCTGTTACGATAAATTGACGAAACAATAGCCAACCCAATAGCTGCTTCAGCGGCTGCAATAGCTATAACAAAAATTGAGAAAATATCTCCCTTTAACTGGCGACTATCAAAAAAATCAGAAAATGTTACAAAATTGATATTAACTGCATTCAATATAAGTTCAAGACACATAAGAGCCCTAACCATGTTTCGACTCGTGATTAATCCATAAATACCGATAGAAAATAAATAGGCACTCAAAACAAGTACATGTTCGAGCATCATTGACCAACTCCTTATCAATGTCGGTTCATTTCAATATGAACAAAAATTCAACAGATTCGAGATTGACTAGAATAGAACAAAACAAGTACGGAACAAAAGAATGTATTGAAAATAGATCAAATAAAAGAATCTCCCTTTTAGACATGAACAGTATTCAAATAGAATTTTTGTGAAATAGGTGGGATAACATAGAAGAAAGTGAAATTTGGATTGTTTGCTGTTGCTAGTTATAACGATTTATTACTGACGAGCCACAGCAATTGCGCCTATCAAACCAACTAAAAGAATTATTGAAATCAGTTCAAACGGAAGAAAAAAATCTGTTGATAAATGAATTCCAATTTGTTGACTATTACTTATCAAATCTTGTTCTATAAGTTGGTTTGATCTTGTAGTCCAAATAATCCCGTACCATGACGTATCGAAAATAGTAGTAATTAGCGAAAGAAGAATACTTGTACAAACCAGTGAAGTAACCCCATCCCCAACGATCGACAGATTCAAATCCTTGTAATATTCTGAACCATTCATGAACATGACAGCAAATATGATTAAAACATTTATGGCTCCTACATAAATAAGGAGCTGGGCAGCGGCTACAAAATGAGAATTTGAAAGAATATAGAATAAGGATATACAAACAAGAACCAATCCCAACGAAAAGGCAGAATAAATTGGATTGGTAAGTAATACTACTCCCAGTCCCCCTAATATAAGACCCGATCCCAGTAAAACTATAAGAAAATCGTGTATTGGTCCAGGCAAATCCATTATATGTAAAATAGGAGATAAATTGAAATGCTTTTCATGATCGTATTGACCCGACCGGGAAAAAACTAAAGGTTTTTTGATTTTCATTTTATGATAGGTTCCTAATTGAATTCAATTCTAATCTATTAGGTATGATATGGGTACAATTGTTGGACAGTTTCTTTTTTGATTCTTTTATTTTCTTAAATTAAGAAATGAAATTAAGAATAAGGATATTTTTTGAAAGTCTATTTTTCGAAAAAATTACGACTCTATTGATAGATTTTTAATAAAAAAGTCGAAATTCTCATCAACCAATGAATTTCTAGTTGAATTTTTCATTATTGGCCAAACAAAGAGAAAGACCTTATCTCATTCTTTTAATTTAAACCAAAAAAACGGAACCTTAAGAATTGGTAATTTCTCTTTATTTAATAGAATAGGGCGGTTACCTACTCAGTTTTTCTTTGAGGCGAATTCAAAATTGTTCGAATTGTATAATCATCAATTACTGACATTGGTAAACGGCCCAAAGCAATTTGATTATAATTCAACTCGTGACGGTCGTAAGTAGAAAGTTCATATTCTTCAGTCATCGATAAACAATTTGTTGGACAATACTCAACGCAGTTACCACAAAATATACAAATTCCGAAATCAATACTGTAATTAAGTAATCGTTTTTTTCGAATATCAGTTTCAAATTTCCAATCAACAACAGGCAGATCTATAGGACATACACGAACACATACTTCACAAGCAATACATTTATCAAATTCGAAATGGATTCGGCCACGGAAACGCTCCGATGTGATTAATTTTTCATAAGGATATTGAATAGTTACAGGCAAACGATTTGCGTGGGATAAGGTAATCATGAAACTTTGACCAATGTACCTTGCTGCTCGTACTGTTTGTTGACCATAATTCATGAACCCAGTTACCATAGGGAACATATCAGGAATCTATATGAATAGTTTTATCTTCGTTTCTTTCTCTTGTTTGAACTTGAACCAAGTCTATTGTTTGCTATTTACAGTGAAAAAAGTTGAAAAGAGGTTGTTAATAATAGATTACCGAGAGAGATTGGTAAAAGAAATTTCCATCCAAGATTTAAAAGTTGGTCCATTCTTAACCTAGGTAAAGTCCATCTTGTTGTGATAGAAATAAACAAGAACAAATAAGTTTTAGCTAATGTAATAAAGATACCAATTGTAGTTCCAAAGATTCCATCCACTTTATTTATTTCAAATAGCTCAGGAACAAATATGTATGGAATGGAAATATTCCAACCACCCAAGTAAAGAACCGTTACAAATAACGAAGAAAGTAATAGATTTAGATAGGAAGCAACATAAAATAAACCAAATTTGATACCCGAATATTCGGTTTGATAACCTGCTACTAATTCTTCCTCCGCTTCTGGTAAATCAAAGGGTAATCTCTCGCATTCGGCTAGGGCAGAAATTAGAAAAACGATAAATCCTATAGGCTGACGCCACAAATTCCATCCCCAAAAACCATATTTTGACTGCGCCTCAACTATATCAACTGTACTTGAACTGTTAGATAATCATAGTCGGTGATAACATCACTGTTCCCACCGCTATTCCAGAACCGTACATGAGGTTTTCGCCTCATACGGCTCCTCGTGGGTCAAAAAAAATCTAAGGACCAGATCAGTATTATTTACTATTTAGCTAGCTATGGTTGTAGAATAGAAAGAGTCAAAATCTATTTGAGGGTCCAAAATTATACCAATGGAATTCCGTCTGCTATACTCTAAAATAATAATAAATAAAGGCGCTTCCGAATTGATCTCACCCGTTAATAATTTGACTTTGTTGAGTAATAACTTAATCCTTAAATAAAAAACTCCTTTCAGAAATATCAATAAATAGTTTATTTCAACCCATCATTTTCGATTACGAAAAGGAATTAGACGTTACATTAGCTAATGAATCATGAGACAAATTATATCTCTCTAAATCTATGCTAAATATATGAAAAAGACGGAATAAAAAAGATTTCTTTTTTTTTTTCTTGTTTGTTTTTCGTTCCTATTCTTCTTTCTTATAAAACCAATATAAGAGAAGGGGCTAAAACTAAAATCAAAAATAAAGGATTATTTCGTTCCTGATAGTCATTGCTTTAATGGGTGGATAGGAGCATACTCTGGATCGGAATCGCGGGAAGTACTGCCTTATCATTTCTACCAATTTAAAGCCCCAATTAGTATTCTTTTTATGTTATGCAGAAATATCTTTTTAGAGAATTTCCATAATCTCCATTACTAATCCTTTGTGCATTTTTGTGTTCCTAATCATCCACTCATTTTTTGTTCAATCGCCCGTTTCGTTTGATAATACATGTATGGTAGGTAATTCATACAAAGGATAGTGAAAAGGCCATACGGTTGATCTTTTGAGCCCGCTTCAAGCTGGGTTGTCTAATCAACCAGTCTTGGGGTAAAGGACCTCTTCCGCTTATGTTTATTTCCACTTAACTCTTGTCTTGTACATAGGAAATGAGACTCCATTTTTTTTACTGCAAATTTATAAGCTGCTTTCTTTCACTCATATATAACTATCTAATTTACTTTATCAACCAAAAGGATAATAAATAATATCTATTCAATTCGTTCAACTTGTTTTCTAAAGCGAAAGAAAAGAATGAATAGGGAAAAGAAAGAAAAGTTTGTATTTCAACGAATCGCACGTAGAGATATTGATAAAACACATAAAGTTAATGGTATTTCATAACTAATCGATTGAGCAGCAGCTCGTAAACCACCTAAAAAGGAATATTTATTATTCGATCCGTATCCTGACATAAGAAGGCCAACAGGGGCAATACTTGAAATGGCAATCCATAAAAAAATACCGATATTGAGATCAGCTAAAACAAGATGATAGCTAAAAGGAATTACTAAAAAACTTAGTAAAATTGATATGACTGCTATAGATGGTCCAATACTGAATAAACGGGTATTTCCTCTAGCTGGAAAAAGATTCTCTTTGAAAAGCAGTTTTGTCCCATCTGCTAGAGCTTGAAGAATTCCCAAAGGACCGGCGTATTCAGGCCCAATACGTTGTTGTATTCCTGCGGATATCTCTCTTTCTAACCATACAATTACCAGTACGCCTACCGTGATCCCCAATACAAGAGTCAAAATAGGGACAAAGATCCATACGATTTCATAGACCTCTTTGAAAAATTCCAATCTGGAAAAAGAATTAATATCTTGTACTTCTATTTCTGTTGTATAAACTATCATTTCAACGATCAACTTCTCCCATAATGATATCTATGCTACCTAGTATCGTCATAATATCAGCCAATTTCATTCCTTTAACTAACTGAGGAAGAATTTGCAAATTGATAAAACCCGGCGGGCGAATTTTCCATCTCCAAGGAAAACAACTTTTGTCCCCTATTAGAAAAATTCCCAATTCTCCCTTTGGGGCTTCAACTCTCGCATAAAGTTCTTGCTTCGGCAATTCAAATGTGGGAGAAGGTTTTTTACTAATGAATCGATATTCAAAATCATTCCATTCTGGATCCCTTTCTCTATCAAAGCATCGGATTTCTAAATTCTCATAGGGACCTCCTGGAAGGAATTCCAGGGCCTGTTGAATTATTTTTATGGATTCCGTCATTTCACTGATTCGGACTAAATAACGAGCTAATGAGTCTCCTTCTTTTTGCCACTGGATTTCCCAATGAAATTCGTCGTAACACTCGTAATGATCAACTTTACGAAGATCCCATTGTATTCCAGATGCTCGTAGCATCGGTCCGGATAAACCCCAATTTATTGCTTCTTCTCCACTAATAATGCCTACTCCTTCAACTCGTTCTAAAAAAATGGGATTTCGCGTAATAAGTTTTTGATATTCAACAACTCCTGTTAAAAAATAATCGCAGAAATCCAAACATTTATCTATCCAGCCATAAGGCAGGTCGGCTGCTACTCCTCCGATACGAAAATAATTATGCATCATTCTCATCCCAGTCGCAGCTTCGAATAGATCATATACTAATTCTCTTTCTCTGAAAATATAGAAAAAAGGGGTCTGTGCGCCAATATCCGCCATAAAAGGTCCAAGCCATAAGAGATGAGAAGCTAGACGACTTAACTCCAACATAATGACTCTGATATAGCTCGCTCTTTTAGGCACTTGAATATTTCCCAATTGTTCTGGTCCATTTACGGTTATTGCTTCTGTGAACATAGTAGCTAAATAATCCCAACGTGTTACATAAGGTAAAAATTGTATAATTGTTCGGTTTTCCGCAATTTTTTCCATTCCTCTGTGTAAATAACCTAATATTGGTTCGCAGTCAACAACATTTTCACCGTCTAGGGTAACGATGAGACGAAGAACGCCGTGCATTGATGGGTGGTGAGGTCCCATATTGACTATCATAAGGTCTCTTTCTGTAGCTGGTCTATTCATAAGTTTTTCCTCGATTCATTCTTACATGAATTGCTGAAAACGAAAAGAAGTTTATCAAAATTCTCAAGATCCAATAAATGAAAAAACTAAGTAAAAATTTTTAAATTAACGATTTTTTAACTCCCGAATATCCAACTCACTAATTAATTCTTTATAGCGTACTCGATTTTTCTTTGATAAGTAAGACAGCAGCCGTTGACGTTTTCCCAGAATTTTTCGTAGACCTCTCTGAGATGAATAGTCTTTTCTGTGCAATTCCAAATGGGAAGTAAGTCTTCGTATCTTATTGGTGAAACTTACTATTTGAAAGTCAACAGACCCCCGCTTTTCTTCTTTTTTTTCTTGAAAAATAACTGAGATGAATGAATTTTTTACCATAAAACAAAATCTTATCCCCTTTTATAATTTTTTGATGTGAATTTGATTAATCAGTAATAATAATATTAGTCATTTTGATATACAGAATGACCTTAAGTTCATTATAAACTTCCTACTTTTTTTATAAAATAAATAAATGAACAAAATCTTCTTATCTTTTTTTGTATTCCTATACAAATAAAAAAAAAGATAAGAAGATTTTGTTCATTTATTTATAGATCTAATTGATAATATGTATGTCATTAAATTAGTATCCTCTTTCAGGATGGAATGTAAGACAATCCTCGCGTCTATCTATTTGTTTTCATATAGCCGACCTATTCTATTACCTAATAATATATGTATATATGGCAAAATTCATGTAAATGGACTTGTAACTAACAAATTTTCAACCGTGGATACATATGTATCCTGACCATACTGAAACGACTGCCATTATGAGTATTAAACCAATAGCGATTCATACAAGCTAAATCTTCTAGTCGATAATTGGGCCAAAGAAAGAACTTCATTTTAATTAGTTTATTTTTATCGATACCGAGATATTTGCCTCTATTTAAAACTTGACCACAGTTTTTTACCTGATTGCAAAATACCGGATTTCTATGTATATCATTTCTATCCCTTGAGTTTAAAAAATATAGAATTCGCAATTCTCTACGGCCTTTAGGGGATAAAAGAGTTTCAGGAACAAAGAAATCATAATGATTTTTGTCTCTATTTTGAGTCATTTTTTGATGTCTTAAAATGGATTCATCAAATTGATTCTTATCAAACCATTCTCGAAATTTTTGATTCCTTTGGTATTTATTCTTATGAAGGTATTTATTCTTATGAACCAAAAAAATACCTATGGTTTGATATAGAATCAATTGTCCATCGTTTTTTATAGACGGATAAGGATAAGTCGGTTCGATAATCAATGCTCCGCTTGTACTTAATTCTCTAGGAGTGCGCCTTTTTAGAGTCCAAATATCCACAGTCAGTTCTCCCCGTTTAAGATAGGATATAGCAACGTCCTTTGGATTTCTCAATCTAAGCAGGAGACAATAGGCTCTAATATTATTGACCATTTTTTTATTTACAACCCTTTCCCAACTCAATTGAAAATACAAAAAACTTTCTAGGAAGGAATAAAGCTCTATAGCTTCGGGGCTCATGTTGGCCTTTTTTTTTCTACGTTGTTTTTTTATGCCTGATCTACCTCCATTTTCATCTGATAGAGGAGCCCCTTCCCCTTGGTTTAGAGGATCTTTTTCTTCTTGATTTCCATTCTCGAATCTAAGAATTCTTTTTTTTTTATTTGATTCTATTAAAGGGTTACTTTCAGTAATGTTTTTCTTAATGTTTTCATTTCCATTCAAATGAAAGTTGAAAAGAAGTAATTTTATTGGTATGATCCCCGGTTTAATCTTATATGCATTATATAGTGGCACAAATTCTGGGAAGAACCAAAGTTCTAGTTCTGGATTCGAACTAATACGACCTACTATTTCCTCATTCATTTCCATCCAATCAAAGAAGGATCTTTTTTTTTTGAATCGGTTGATTTTTGAATTTTTAGAAATTGGTAAATAAAAAGGACCCCTCTTCATTTTTTGATTCTTATTCTTGGTGCCGCTATTGGCCCAGTAATGAATCTCGACCTTATTATTTCTAAGGCAAAAATCAATCATTTTCCACCTACAAAATTTTCTATCTGGAAATTTCTCCTCAGCCATAATATCATTTTCTCCTAGATAATTATAAATAGGTAGCCCATCTGGCATATCAAAAAATTTGCGTTTATCTATCTTGTAATTATCAAAAATCTCTTCTTTACTATTTATTTGTAATGGTGATCTATAAATATATGAGTCTTTCTTCTCTTCATAATTAATAGATTTATATGAGAAAAAATCATGTCTATGATGTTTTTTAAAATTAGATGATTTTTTATATTCTTGATTCAGTAATGAATCAGGTTCGAAATCATTTTGTTTTTCATCATGAATTAATCCTTCTTTTTCATATGAGTCCCATTTGTTAAAATCGTTTTTTTGAGTCATACAGTGTCGATTGACTTTATTTCGCCATTTTTCTGGTACTAATTTTAGCCAGCTAATCTGAGAGAAATCATATTGATAATGCCCCCTTAACCAGTTTTTCCATTGATTCCTTTCAGAATGCCAAAAGTCTTTATGTCTCAATCCAGAATGAAATATTCCCTCTTTCCGAAAAAAATCCTTTATTTCATTTTTAAGAAAAAGAGATGTTCCATGATATTGAAGGATAGACTTGAATTTATAGAAGTTAATAACTCGAGTTTGCGATATTTTATAAAATACATATGCTTGCGAGAAGGAGGACGAGTTACAAAAAGTTGTTGAATTCTTATTTTGAATATTATCAAGGGAATTTTTTTTAGTTAAAATAAAGTGAAATTTTTTTGTATTTCTTTTCTTAATTCTTTTTTCATTTTCTTTCTTATTGGAAATGGATTTCTCGATCATTTTTTTTCTTGATTCAATAAAAAGTTGTGCATTGGTTCTTGCAATATTAATGATACATAGAAAAAAATCTATGTATATTTTTTCCATGAAAAATTTGATAAAAAAATCAAATTTACGGATTAATCGAGTATTTCTTCTTTTTAATATTTGACAAAATTTTTTTAATGATTCTAATATTTTATTATGATAACTTTTTTTATTAGAATGAATATTTTTTTCTTGAGTTAGAAATCCATTTTTCTTCTCATTTAGAATTCTTTCTAGTTTCTTGTTGATTGTACTTGTTCTCTCAGTCAGATCTTTCATTTTTTTTTCTGTCAGTGAAAAATTTGTCCATTCTCTAGATCGAATTTGAATAGGTGATTCACGAATCATCTGATTATTCATTATAGAATCGTCGGTTTTAGTTTCACCCAATTCGTAGTTTTTGATGCTCCATTTTTTTATTTCTTTTGACACCTTTCGAAGAAATTTTGCTCGTTCTTTAAAAACATTAAAAACTATAAAAGACTGATTTTTTAATTTTTTCACTTTTTTTTTCAGTTCTTTAAAAATAGGTTCAAAAAATGAAGACCCTTTTAGTTTTCGAGGGGGACCAAAAGGATGGTCAGTTTCCAGTCCAAAAATTGTTAAAAAACAAAAATCATTTTTTTGCGCTTTCTGTGTTTTCAAGGGTTTTAACTTAGATCGGTGCCAAGGTTTCAGGTAAAAAGGAAATAATATTTTTATCTGAATACCGTCTGTTAACCAGTTTTTTGGAAATTCTTTGTCGGATAATTCAACACCATTATAAGTGCATCGAATATGCATTTCTCGATTCCAATCCTTGAAGTCTTCGGACCATTCGGGACCTTGAAATAATAAAATACGCGCAATATTCTTAGCTATTATTAATAAAGGCAATCGAATATATTTCCGAAGAATTGATTGGCCTACTAATAAAAAACCTCTTACTGCTTGAGCATATGTAATGTTATCCCAAGCTTCTGCTATTTCCATTCGCATTCTCTCTTCGTCTTGGTATTTTTCAACCTTTCTTTTTTCTTTTGTATAATCAGAGATTTGTAATTTTTTGCTTTTTTTAGACATCAAATTTTGAAAAATTCCTTTCATCCGTCCGAAACTATCAAAAGAAAAAAGGCGTCTGTCTATTCTGTCCACAAAAAGAGGGGAATGCACCTTT